TATTAGTTCTACTCTGTACGGTATCCGTATCATTTATCCCTATAAAATACTATACAAAATAGAATGATTTTACATTACAAGGAAGGGATATAATGAAACTCTTGATTTAATCTTATCATGTCATGGTCATGGTAATGGTCTCTTTTATTTGATTGATGGATCAAAGAATCAATTTTAATGAATTAACGAGTCGTTTTTTTTTTTTTTATTCGAAACGCCTCGTGATCTTCAACCAATTATGTGCTTCAATATAATTACCTGGAGTAAGCGCTATAGCTTGTTTCCAATACTCAGCAGCTTGATCGGACCAAGCCTCCGCAATTTCAGAATCACCCTGCAGAATGGCCTGTTCTCCCCGGTTGGGATAGGTGGGTCAATTCCTTCCCTTAGAACCGTACTTGAGAGTTTCCTACCTCATACGGCTCAACAATTTATTCTTTTTGCGGTCTCATTTTCATTTACCCTATGCTAACTGAATTAGATTTATGATAAATCTATCCCATTTTTCTTGGGTTAACCTTAACCAGAAGAAGTTAATTACATAAGTTTCAAATTCTAATTTTGATCAATAATTAATTAGTTTTAGCTTTTCTCCCACCTTCAGAAAAATGAAGCATAGATATCCCCTATATCGTTATAATTTTCTGAAAGGTAACTATCTCGGTTTCATATATGAAATTTATATAGAATCTTTGAAAAAGACTTTCTTCCATAAGAAAAAAGAACTTACTATCTTTGGGATCTGATGCTACACCGCTGCTCAATACTTTAGTGGATCGACTCTATTACATAAGTTGATTCCTAACTTTATATCCCATATCGTGACATAAGTAAGCAGTTCTTAACTGTATCGACCCCAAAAGCTCGCTAATTGATCTTTACGGTGCTTTCTTTATCAATTCGATCCTTTATCCATAGAGTATAATATGTAGGCCGTACTTATTTTCTTCCTTTTTTTTGTTATCATGAAGTTTCTTTCCTTGCTACAGCTGATAAAAATCGTTGCTTTGGACGATGCATATGTAGAAAGCCTATTTTTTTCTAGTATTGACTAGCCAATTTGATCTTTTTTTCCTTCTTTCTATAGTGGAGATAGTCGCACGTAATGACAGATCACGGCCATATTATTAAAAGCTTGTGGTAAGAATGGGTTTCGTTCTAGTGCCCGGAAATAATATTCCAAAGCCTTTGTATGCTCCCCGTTGCTTGTGTGTATAAGGCCTATGTTATAGAGTATATAACTTCGATCATAGGGATCAATTTCTGGTCGCGTAGCTTCATAATAATTCTGTAAAGCTTCCGCATAATTTCCTTCGGATTGAGCCGACATCCGTTACGGTCGTTCATTTTATTCAAAAAATCTCCGCTCCAGAACCGTACGTGAGATTTTCATCTCATACGGCTCCTCCCTTCTGTGCATAGTACTAAGGGGAATAATCCATGGAATCCAAAATTCCCTATTCTTATTATGAACTGACAGGAGCTGGTATTTTTACAAGAAATCTCTAGCCAGCCTTCCCGCAAGAGGTTTTTTTTCTTAACACCAATCGTATTAGTGCTAGATAGAAATGGTAACTCCAACGATTTCTTTGTCCTCAACGCTTACTATTTCCAGGAATTAGTCACTTCAACGATCTTTGATGGTTATATGGGTATCCAAAGTACGAACGAGATGGATGTTTGTTGTCCCAACCATTCTTGTTAGGCCCGATACCGATAAGGAAAAGGGCAATTTATAACAAAATAACAAAGTTTTCGTGTTGTTGATTCCTAGTGTAGTGCTTCTCCCCCTATGCCGCCTATTGGTACTATTGGAGTAGGATTGCCCCGCAATACAGAACCTATAGGTGTAACCTTTTGTTCAATACTAAAATCGATATTTAAAGTAAATTAAAGTATCTGAGGCTGGATCAATCGAGGATACACGACAGAAGGAATTGTTCTATCTCCAAACTTGACCTTCACTAAGCGTAGCTTTATTTCAAAAATTTGGTTCTTTCTATTCCGAACCACGTCTTTTCTCGTAAGAATGAAATGAGGGCTAAAAAAAAAAAAAAAACAAGAAAAAAGAATCAAATCACACCATCTCTATAATAGGTAAATGCCTTTTTTTCTCCTGAAGTTGTCGGAATTATTCGTAATAAAATATTGGCTATAATCGAAGAGGTCTTATCAATAAAATTTCCATTTATCCGAGATCTAGGCATAATTAGCAATCCATTCTATAATTCTTCTCATTACCCCCTCGGCTCGAGGAAAATGATCCCACAAACAAAGGAACTGTACATTACAGAATAACATAAAAAAAGAAAAATGATAACTAAAAAGATATGTACCTTCCGCTCAAATTGTATTCTTTTCGGACAAAGAGAGATAGGAGACTTTTGAATCAGATTGAATTTAATATAAATTTCGTAGTATACAAATGAGCAGAACTATTACTATTTCATCTAAGTTGAATAATCAAGTACTTTATTTTACTATGGATTCTTATAACTCG